ATCTCTATTAAACAAAAGAGTGAATTCTTTCAAAACAAAATAAAAGAGTGAATTCTTTCGCTTTCTTCCGTGGAATTAATTAACAAGGTCTTGCATCTTTCTATATCTCCCGAAAATAATCCCCCACTAAGAATCCTTTTTGTTGGATCGTATTATAACGAATTCTTTGGGAGTTTTTAGGAAATACTTTAAAATTTTATTAAATTATGAAATTTATAAGACAAGAAAAGATAATAACTACTAATACGAATAAGAAAAGGGTGGATTATCGTATATATATATTTCATGTAGAAACATGTAGAAAGATGAATAGGTCCATTTATTTATATATTTATTGTATTTTATTAATTAATATATATTTCTTAAATTAATATATATTTCTTAAAACATATACTTATAGACTCCCTATCCCTATTAAGTATATATATACTCACTTAGGTATACTTAGTATAATATAACAATTAAAAATTATATATGAATTATAAGATATCTTTATAACAATATAAGGATAAGGTTCAAATATAAAACAATAAATATAACAATAAATAACAGGTACAAATATTAAATCGAGGTACCCATTCTATGATAACTCTCAACAGTCTCCCCTCCATTTTTGTGCCTTTAGTGGGCTTAGTATTTCCGGCAATTGCAATGGCTTCTTTATCTCTTTATGTTCAAAAAAACAAGATTTTTTAGATACAACAAGGACAAATCTTATATATATATATATATTTTTCAAGACTTACTTGGATCATAACACGGATATCTATTTAGTAAAATATGGTATAATATGCGGCTTCCTTCGGGCATAAGCTCTTATGTATGTGTAAACATGATAAATGAATTATAACTATTTTCAAATAGATCGGGATCGGGGAGAATTTCTGAAATGTAAAGTCAATATATCTATATGTATTAGGAAATCATATGAAAGGGATGTTATTATTTTAGTTTGGATCTAAGAAATTCGATGAATTATCCCTAAAGGTTCACATCATAATAGTGCTGGTTGATGAGAGTTACTTCGGAAACAAAAAAAAGTAAAAAAAAAATTATTTTTGTTATTCTCCCAATTCCAATAAAATGCAACTAGGTCTAGTTAGAGTATGAGTTGGCGATCAGAACGTATATGGGTAGAACTTATAGCGGGGTCTCGAAAAACAAGTAATTTCTGTTGGGCCTTTATTCTTTTTTTAGGTTCATTAGGGTTTTTATTGGTTGGAACGTCCAGTTATTTTGGTAGGAATTTTATATCTTTATTTCCTTCTCAGCAAATCATTTTTTTTCCACAAGGTATCGTGATGTCTTTCTATGGGATCGCAGGTCTTTTTATTAGCTCCTATTTGTGGTGCACAATTTCGTGGAATGTAGGTAGTGGTTATGATCGATTCGATATAAAAGAGGGCATAGTGTGTATTTTTCGTTGGGGATTTCCTGGAAAAAATCGTCGCATATTCCTCCGATTCCTTATGAAAGACATTCAGTCCATCAGAATAGAAATTAAAGAGGGTATTTATGCTCGTCGTGTCCTTTATATGGAAATAAAAGGACAAGGAGCCATTCCCTTGACTCGTACTGATGAGAATTTTACTCCACGAGAGATTGAGCAAAAAGCTGCTGAATTGGCCTATTTCTTGCGTGTACCAATTGAAGTATTTTGAAAAAAGGAACTGGAGAATGAATACTTTGCAAGAGATAAAAAACTCAAGAATCATCTTTTTTTCTATAGCATAACTTAACTGAAGTTTCTTCAGAACGCTTACTCGAGCCAAAGCAAACGTATATGAAACAATTCTAAAACTAAATTTTTTATGTCCACAATTTTTTTTATGCGTATGTAAATCCACTTAACTCAATTCAGTAACAAATCTAAATGATAGATTCATCATATATCAAAACAAAACATTTCATCATAAAGTAAAGAATTTTTTTTTTCTAAATATTTGATATTTTGATAGAACGGGAGTTCTTTCGTCTCGAAATCCGACTACTATTAATTTGAAGAGGGCTCCTTCTTATTCTATATTCTTTCTAAATTCAAGGACTAACCGCTGTACTGAATCACAAAAAAATCCGGAAATACATCGATGACTTGTAATAGAACTTATGCTTGATAGAAATATTAGTATCATATAGAGTCGACGAATGAGGTGCGTTCATTAATTTAAATTCACAGACGAAAAAATGGCAAAAAAGAAAGTATTAATTTCCCTTCTATATCTTGCATCTATAGTATTTTTGCCTTGGTGGATCTCTCTCTCATTTAATAAAAGTCTGGAATCTTGGTTTACTAATTGGTGGAATACTAGTCAATCCGAAATTTTTTTGAATGATATTCAAGAAAAGAGTATTCTAAAAGAATTCATAGACTTAGAGGAACTCTTACGTTTGGACGAAATGATAAAGGAATACCCGGAAACACATTTACAAAAGCCTCGCATCGAAATCTACAAAGAAACGATCCAATTGATCAAGATGCACAACGAGGATCGCATCCATACAATTTTACACTTCTCGACAAATATAATCTGTTTCGGTATTCTAAGTGGTTATTCTATTCTAGGTAATGAAGAACTTGTTATTCTTAACTCTTGGTTTCAAGAATTCCTATACAACTTAAGCGACACAATAAAAGCTTTTTCTATTCTTTTATTAACTGATTTATGTATAGGATTCCATTCGCCCCACGGTTGGGAATTAATGATTGGCTCTATCTACAAAGATTTTGGATTTGCTCATAATGATCAAATTATATCCGGTCTTGTTTCTACTTTTCCAGTCATTTTAGATACAATTTTTAAATATTGGATCTTTCGTTATTTAAATCGTGTATCTCCTTCACTTGTAGTGATTTATCATTCAATGAATGACTGAAAAGTGATCGAACGATCCAATTATAATATTTGTTACTTTGTACATAAGCAAAACATTCAAAATTGTACTTACTACCCATCCAAGGGATTCCTCCAATATTCCAGTAAAATTATTTATATTTAATATTTAAGTAAATAGCAAAATTATAGATAGGGAACTATAGTAGCGACCTACCTAATTTTATTGTAGAAATTTTCGGGATCAATGATTGGACCATGCAAACTAAAAATACCTTTTCTTGGATAAAGAAAGAGATTACTCGATCCATTTCCGTATCGCTCATGATATATATACTAACCCAGGCACCCCTTTCAAATGCATATCCCATTTTTGCACAGCAGGGTTATGAAAATCCACGAGAAGCGACTGGCCGTATTGTATGTGCCAATTGCCATTTAGCTAATAAACCCGTGGATATCGAGGTTCCACAAGCGGTACTTCCTGATACTGTATTTGAAGCAGTTGTTCGAATTCCTTATGATCTGCAACTGAAACAAGTTCTTGCTAATGGTAAAAAAGGAGCTTTGAATGTCGGGGCTGTTCTTATTTTACCCGAGGGGTTTGAATTAGCCCCTCCCGATCGTATTTCGCCCGAGATTAAAGAAAAGATAGGAAATCTGTCTTTTCAGAGCTATCGTCCCACTAAAAAAAATATTCTTGTGATAGGTCCGGTTCCTGGTCAGAAATATAGTGAAATCACCTTTCCTATTCTTTCCCCGGACCCCGCTACTAAGAAAGATGTGCACTTCTTAAAATATCCCATATATGTAGGCGGGAACAGGGGAAGGGGTCAGATTTATCCCGACGGGAGCAAGAGTAACAATAATGTTTATAATGCTACAGCAGCAGGTATAGTAAGCAAAATAATACGAAAAGAAAAAGGGGGGTACGAAATAACCATAGCGGATGCATCGGATGGACGTCAAGTGGTTGATATTATCCCTCCAGGACCGGAACTTCTTGTTTCAGAGGGCGAATCCATCAAACTTGATCAACCATTAACGAGTAATCCTAATGTGGGTGGATTTGGTCAGGGAGATGCGGAAATAGTACTTCAAGATCCATTACGTGTCCAAGGTCTTTTGCTCTTCTTGGCATCTGTTATTTTGGCACAAATCTTTTTGGTTCTTAAAAAGAAACAGTTTGAGAAGGTTCAATTGTCCGAAATGAATTTCTAGATCTGCGGATTTATCAACATCAAGCTCTAAAAATAAACAAATTTTTGTTGGGAATTATGTATGATCAAAAAAATTTTGCTTATTTATATTCTTTATTCTACCGGATTTCGGGAATTGCTTAATACCGCATTCCTGGTCATAGTATATTGTGAAGGCGACTGTTTTACTTAACTCTTCTTTATTTATTTGTTTTTTCAATCCAAATTGAAACGGTATGATATAGAATGAATCAATAGTTTTATATTTGACTAGAATCAAAACAAAAGATAAATAAGCGGAAAATAGAAACCAAAGTATAAATGAGAGGAACAAAGGATTTTAGGGGAGATTGTTCGTCTCCTAGTCCTTGACACAAGAAACGGAATTTTACCCAACCCTTTCTTGTGTCGAATTAATAAAGATTCTCGATCCCGTTCGTAAAAAATGGATATTTGTAGTTTTCATTTTTTTTTTTTTTTTATATAGGTTTATTTTATCATAACCCTTTTTTAGATTTCTTACGTAACATAGTGGTATTTCTTACGTAACATAGTGGTAGTGGACAAATAAATATAGGTCAATTTATTGAGCAATATAGAACTTCTTCAATTTCAACGAACTTATAAAAAAAAAATTTCACTTTTATTAGATTAAATTAAATAGTTATTAGATTAAATGGAGTAAGGTTCTATTCTATTAGTATGGAAAGGGTTTGCATGATATCTGATTGATAGAAATATATTCTATTTATATAGAATTGTGAGTCATCCAAAAAGGGTAAATCGAGTGATTCCTTCTTTGTTTTAAGTATTGACAGATACTATTGAGTAACAGATGTTCTGAATCAATTAACGAAGTTCATTTTTTAAAAACATCATCAGAAAAGGTGGAGGTTTTTGAAACATCTCTAAAAAAAAATATTATGATTATTAAGAACTCAACGGGACTTACCCCCTCTTTCCTTGTCTG